TCTGCAGGTCTTTGCCTTCTCTTTGGGATTGAACATCAATTGCAACGATTTGATAGTGATAGACGGCTCATTGAGATAGGTGTAAATGAGGAATACCCCCCCTAGAAACGTATATATAGGAAGTTTTCTCGTCGTACGGCTCGCGAACAAAGAATTTGATTCGAAGTTTTATCTATGTCTCTCTATAGAATTAGACTATAGAAAGTATACAATCTCTTTGTTTTAAATCATTAGGTTTAGACATTACTTCGGTGCTTTTGAATCCTTTCAAAAATGGTAGCAACATACTTTTTTTTGATTTCCTTCTATCAAAATCAAAAAATCCTACGGCCAATTCATTATACACTTTTGATTAAAAAGGTTTAATTCATTCTAACAAATACTACTTTTGAATTGGAAATTTGCTCGACTGGGATCCCGTCAATTTATATATATTTACAATTTATTCGGTTTCTATAGAAATAGAAGATGGTGGATAGAAGAAGAAATCCACAGCGGATCGTGTCCTTCAAGTCGCACGTTGCTTTCTACCACATTGTTTCAAACGAAGTTTTACCATAACATTCTTCTAATTTGGAACCAGTATAGAATTGATTCGATTAGGGAATCATGAAGAGTCATTGGTTCAATTAATGCATAGACATCGAATTTATATCCCTTGTTCTTCTGTTCTTCTAGAATTTATACCTTTTGTTTTTCTACCATATCGATATTCTATCTTCTATATATAGATATATAGCTTTCTTTTTAACTTCTAAGATATGAAATTTTTTTAAACTTATCCTTTTGGTCTGATTTGAAAAAAAATACATTGCTTAGGTCTTTGATATCGAATTCCATAATTCCTACCCTTTTTAGTTAAATTAGTTAAATTAGTTAAATTTTTGTTAATAAGATTCGAGCAGACGAAGGTAGTTTAATACCTTCGTTTAATGATTAACTCCTACCTGTTCCTCCGGAATACTTGGACAGAAACCAAAAGGTCGATTCGTATGGTCTGGCTAGGGATAAAGTCAAACGAGTCTCGATTAAGTTGCTCCTTTTTTTGGTAGGCTAAAAAAGCCTAAACCATAAAAGTTAAAAAGAAGTCAAATACCCCGTCTGCGGGATCAAAAAATAGAGAGGAACTCCAACACTTCAAATAGTAATAAAGGGGCTAAAGAATATGCTCTGGGACGGAAGGATTCGAACCTCCGAATAGCGGGACCAAAACCCGTTGCCTTACCACTTGGCCACGCCCCATTTAGATTTCTATTCGACACGAATAATCAATAATATTAATATTTATTTATTGTCAACTCCAAGATAAATAGTTATAGAATTGTTAGTAAGATTTTAATACGTGTAAATATAGAATGTAACTTAATTTATTGATCATTAGATAGAATTCAATTAAGATATTGTATGAAAAGTATGATTTCTTCGATTCTCTTTTGAGAATTGAAGGACTTTTGATTGGGCGGATTCAAAAGAAAAGCGGGACTCTTTGTCTCCTTTCATTTTACCTTTTCCCTATATTTATATTCTATAAATAACTCAATCAAAATGGAATTATCTCACAGAACAAAACGTCTGCTATGCTTAATATTTGTAGTTTGATAGGGATCTGTCATTATGCCTTTTTTTCATATTCAAGTAACTTTTTATTCGGAAAATTGCCCGAAGCCTATGCTTTTTTGAATCCAATCGTAGATGTTATGCCCGTCATACCTGTGCTATTTTTTCTCTTAGCTTTTGTTTGGCAAGCTGCTGTAAGTTTTCGATAAGATATTTAATTTGAAAATCGCCTATAAAAGTACTGCTTTACTTTAGTTGATAAAAAATTATAACAATTGATAGGATCATATATGTTTTAGAGTACGAACCCCTCAACTCAACTTGTTGGTTAGTCGGAATAAACCCGACCCCCCGGTTTCTTTTTTCATTTTTGAACCCTTTTCGAGTGAAAGCTCCGTATTATTCTTTTTTATTATTCTTATTCTATTAGATATTAGAATTAGATATTAGAAAAGATATTTTTATTTTGGTTAATGGAAAACTCTTATTCAAAATGAATTTCTGAAAATATTTTTCTATTTAGAATTTTGTTATTCGTATTCACAGAAGATATGTGGTAGAAAACTGTAGGACCTATTCTATTTTTTTTTTTCAAAAAAAAATTATCTTGGAGATTTTAGAATGCTTACTCTCAAACTCTTCGTTTACACAGTAGTGATATTTTTTATTTCTCTCTTCATCTTTGGATTCCTATCTAATGATCCCGGACGTAATCCTGGACGTGAAGAATAAAAGGTATGTTTCTTTATAGATTTTTTGAGGATTTTTTTTATGTTTAACTAAGAACAAAAAGTATTTGGACAATTCAAAAAAAAATAAAGTTATCAACGAAAGAGGAAAGAGAGGGATTCGAACCCTCGGTACGAATAACTCGTACAACGGATTAGCAATCCGTCGCTTTAGTCCACTCAGCCATCTCTCCCAATTGAAGACGTTGCTAAAT